GCTTAAAAAAAATCGAATGAATAAAAAAAAAATACAAACAGATGTCACGTTTCACGATATATATAGTAGTGGGGGATTATGGGACAAAAAATAAATCCACTTGGTTTCAGACTTGGTGCAACCCAAGGTCATCATTCTCTTTGGTTTGCACAACCAAAAAATTATTCAAAGGATCTACAAGAAGATCAAAAAATACGAGATTGTATCAAAAATTATGTGCAAAATAATATGAAAATATCCTCTAATGTAGAGGGAATTGCACGTATAGAGATTCAAAAAAGAATCGATTTGATTCAGGTCATAATCTATATGGGATTCCCCAAGTTATTAATAGAAGACAGGACTCGAAGAATCGAAGAATTACAGACGCATGTACAAAAAGAACTCAATTGTGTAAACCGAAAACTCAACATTGCTATTACAAGAATTGCAAATCCTTATGGGCACCCCAATATTCTTGCAGAATTTATAGCCGGACAATTAAAGAATAGAGTTTCATTTCGCAAAGCAATGAAAAAAGCTATTGAATTAACTGAACAGGCAGGTACAAAAGGGATTCAAGTACAAATTGCAGGGCGTATCGACGGAAAAGAAATTGCACGTGTTGAATGGATCCGAGAAGGTAGAGTTCCTCTACAAACCATTCGAGCTAAAATTGATTATTGTTCCTATGCAGTTCGAACTATCTATGGGGTATTAGGCATCAAAATTTGGATATTTGTAGACGAGGAATAATAAGAACTTACTTGACTTATATTTAGTTATATCTGGTGATAAAACAAATTATATTTAGTTATATCTGGTGATAAAACAAAAAATGGCAAACTCTTTCATTCTTTTTCTGGTAAATAATAAAAAAAAAAGAACAATTCTATAAGGTTGAATAAAAATTCGATTAATCATTTGATATAATTGCTATGCTTAGTGTGTGACTCGTTGGTTTTTTTAGGGTTGGGATTCAAAAAAATGGACAGCCCATAGTACAAACTGATAACTATAGAACTAATAACCAACTCATCACTTCGTGTTATCTGGATAGAAAGAACCAGTCAAGATATGATATATAAGTCATATCATTGTAGCAACTGAAATCTTTTTTACATAAAAAAAAAAAAAAAAAAACAATCTGATTATGGGTTGTAAAGCAATATAAAGTATACAGATAAATGGAAGGGTGAGAGAAAGATAGAAAAAGAATATTAATGATATATAATTCCAATATGTAAGGTCTATGAGTCATCTCATATAAAGGGAATGTAATAAAGCATCAATACTGATTGATCCATAATTAGACAAATCCGTGCATAGAACAAAAAATCAAGAGCCCCGAGCCAATAAAGACTGAGAAGGTTGACTCAAGAATAAATTTAATTGGAGGCTCCGTTGTAAAATTCAGACCTAATCATTAATCGAGAAGTGGTGGGAACGACAGAACCTGTGAATGCATAAGATTCTATTGAAAACGAATCCTAATGATTCATTGAGTAGGATGGCGGAACGAACCAGAAACCTATTCATTTATCCTGAGAGGTCATGTCATAGACTAATCTTACAACTGAATGTTGAAAGAGTAAATATTCGCCCGCGAATATTTTTTTTATTTCTAAATTTTAGTCGATTCGAAATAAAAGGAAAAACAAAATAAAGATTCATTATAGCGTTCTACCAAAACGACATTATCTATAAATAGAATACGTGTTAAATTCTATATTAAAACACAAAAAATTTCTAATTTATAATCGATTAGATCAAATTTCAAAGAATCCCACGATTCCATATATTATTAACCGTGTATTTTTTTTTTGTTTAATTATTTTTAATTGTTTAATTCGCGAGGAGCTGGATGAGAAGAAACTCTCGTGTCCGGTTCTGTAGTAGAGATGGATGGAATTGCTAAACAACCATCAACTATAACCCCAAAAGAACCAGATTCCGTAAACAACACAGAGGAAGAATGAAAGGAATATCTTATCGAGGTAATCGTATTTGCTTCGGTAGATATGCTCTTCAAGCGCTTGAACCCGCTTGGATCACATCTAGACAAATAGAAGCAGGGCGGCGAGCAATGACACGAAATGCACGCCGCGGTGGAAAAATATGGGTACGCATATTTCCAGACAAACCTGTTACAGTAAGACCTACAGAAACACGTATGGGTTCGGGGAAAGGATCTCCCGAATATTGGGTAGCTGTCGTTAAACCCGGTAGAATACTTTATGAAATGAGCGGAGTAGCAGAAAATATAGCTAGAAGGGCTATTTCAATAGCGGCATCGAAAATGCCTATACGAACTCAATTCATTCTTTCTGGATAGGAATGTAGAAACAAACGAAAGGGGTTTTTGGGATGAAAAAAAACAATTGCAGGTTTCTTTTTTTGTTTTGAACAAATAATATTTCTTTTTTTTTTTTTTATTTATACCTTTGCATTGAAAAAGAAAAAACCGATAAAAAAAAAAATGATATGATTCAACCTCAAACCCATTTGAATGTAGCGGATAACAGCGGGGCCCGAGAATTGATGTGTATTCGAATCATAGGAGCTAGTAATCGACGATATGCTCATATTGGTGACATTATTGTTGCTGTAATCAAGGAAGCAGTACCAAATACACCTCTAGAAAGATCAGAAGTGGTCCGAGCTGTCATTGTACGTACTTGTAAAGAACTCAAACGCGACAACGGTATGATAATACGATATGATGACAACGCTGCGGTTGTTATTGATCAAGAAGGAAATCCAAAAGGAACCCGAATTTTCGGCGCGATCGCCCGGGAATTAAGACAGTTAAATTTCACTAAAATAGTTTCATTAGCACCTGAAGTATTATAGGGGAAGACCTTAATAAAGTATTTGAATGAAATTGATTAAATTTATTTAATTAATTAGTAAATTGTTTATCTATCACGTATATATCTTTAATAATTCATAAATATTAAAAAATTCAGAAAAAAAGAAAAAGAGCATGTTGATTATATCAAAATTCGGGGGAAACAAAAATCTTAGTTTATCATGAGTAAAGACACTATTGCTGACATAATAACCTCTATACGAAATGCTGACATGAATAAAAAAAGAACAGTTCGAATACCATCTACTAACATCACTGAAAATATTGTTAAAATCCTTTTACAAGAGGGTTTTATTGAAAACGTGAGAAAACATCAAGAAAGCAAAAAATATTTTTTGGTTTTAACCCTACGACATAGAAGAAATAGGAAAGGACCATATAGAACTGTTTTAAATTTAAAACGGATCAGTCGACCCGGTCTACGAATATATTCTAACTATCAACGAATTCCTAGAATTTTAGGCGGAATGGGGGTTGTAATTCTTTCTACTTCTCGAGGTATAATGACAGACCGAAAGGCTCGACTAGAAGGAATCGGCGGAGAAGTTTTGTGTTATATATGGTAATCTTTCTAATAGCCGACACGGTCATATTTGTGAAAAAAGAGAAAGGACAAGTTTATAATATTATCCCTCTTACATTAGTTGATACTTCAAAGCGGTTTTACCTGGAATGAAACAACAAAAATGGATTCATGAGGGTTTAATTACTGAACAACTTACCGATGGTATGTATCTTCCGGATTCGTTTAGATAACAAAAAAATTATTCTGGTTTTTGTTTCGTAAAGGATTTCATGTAGTTTTATACGTATACTACCAGGAAATAGACTAAAAATTGAGGTAAGTCCTTATGATTCAACCAAAGGGCGTATAATTTAGAGACTCCAAAGCAAAGACTTGAATGATTAGGCGGTTTTTTCAATTTCAACATTCTTTCGTGAGGATACAATTCGAAATTAAAAATTTCAAGAAACTTATTTTCTTCCAATTAAGTAGATTCGGAATTAAAAAAAGGAATGACAAATATGAAAATAAGGGCCTCTGTTCGTAAAATTTGTGAAAAATGTCGATTGATCCGTAGGCGGGGACGAATTATAGTAATTTGTTCTAACCCGAGACATAAACAAAGACAAGGATAATCTTTCTAAAACAAAAAGACTCTCGAAATCTAAAGGACCCGATGTACAGATGTACAAATAAATAAATAAAATAAATAAGTAAAAAAAAAAAAAAAGAATAAGGATCCGTTTTGACATGAAATGGATATATCCATATATCTCTGACTTATATTTATGAGATGATAAAATATGGCAAAACCTATACCAAAAATTGGTTCGCGTAGAAATAGACGTATTGGTTCACGTAAGAATACACGTAGAATCCCCAAGGGAGTTATTCATGTTCAAGCAAGTTTCAACAATACCATTGTGACTGTTACAGATGTACGGGGTCGAGTAATTTCTTGGTCCTCTGCCGGGGCTTGTGGATTCAAGGGTACAAGAAGGGGTACACCATTTGCCGCTCAAACCGCAGCAGGAAATGCTATTCGGACAGTAGTGGATCAAGGTATGCAACGAGCAGAAGTTATGATAAAAGGCCCGGGTCTCGGAAGAGATGCGGCATTAAGAGCTATTCGTAGAAGTGGTATACTATTAAGTTTCATACGGGATGTAACTCCTATGCCACATAATGGCTGTAGGCCTCCTAAAAAAAGACGTGTGTAAAAATAAACATTGAAGAGATTTCAAGAGAAATAAATAATTCAATGATTTGATCAAATAATATACTATGGTTCGAGAGAAAGTAACAGTATCTACTCGGACACTACAGTGGAAGTGTGTTGAATCAAGAGCAGACAGTAAGCGTCTTTATTATGGACGCTTTATTCTGGCCCCACTTATGAAAGGTCAAGCCGATACAATAGGCATTGCAATGCGAAGAGCTTTGCTCGGAGAAATAGAAGGTACATGTATCACACGCGCAAAATCTGAGAAAATACCACATGAATATTCTACCATAGTAGGTATTCAAGAATCCGTACATGAAATTTTAATGAATTTGAAAGAAATTGTCTTGAAAAGTAATCTGTATGGAACTCGTAACGCGTCTATTTGTGTCAAGGGTCCTGGATATGTAACTGCTCAAGAC